CGCGGTTATACGTAAAATACAAAAAGTAATAAAAACATCTTAGTGACTAAACTAAATTTACTAGTAAATTTAACCTACCCCCAGCAGTCAAATGTTAAAAAAAAAAGAAAACCCTAAACACAAAAGTAATTTACTAAAGGAAAACTCACGTAAATATAAAAACAAACCAGGATTAGAGACCCTGCTATGTTATATCATAAACACAAAGAAAGAACTACAAGCAAAAGCTTAAAACTTAAAGGACTTGGCGGTTTTTTAGACCTTCCTAGAGGAGCCTGCCTCATAATTGTCAACCCACAAAATACCTAACCTACCTTAGAATCTTTCAGCCTGTATATCATCATCGTCAGCTCACCTATTCTACAAAAGAAAGTAAGCAAAAAGGAACCCTCCAAAACGTTAGATCAAGATGCAGCCAATAAGTAGGAGAAGATGGGCTACTATATTCTCTCCCGAATTAACGAAAATTTTATTAAAACATAAAAAAGAAGTAGGATTTAGCAGTAAGAGGGATAAAGAAAAGCCCCCTGAAAAAGCCCTAAAATACGTACACACCGCCCGTCACTCTCTTTAACATAAAAAGAGAAAAGTCGTAACAAGGTAAGAGTAGGGGAACCTGCTCTTGGAAGGTTCTTATAGTTGAACTACAACAGTAGCCCTTCACGCAACAGGTTTGAGGTAATAACTCAATAAGAATGTTTTGTTAGTTTAAATTAAACAATCAATCTTGTAAATTGAAAAATTAAGGTTTAAATCCTTAACAAAACTTAACCCTACCCCTCTACTATATACCCAATGGGGGAGATAATTAAGCCATTAACCCCACCCCACCCCACCCATAATATTAACATACAAGGGCCAGTTGGCCCTTGTATGTTAACAACAATAATAATTAAACATAAAATTTTAACCTAATCATATCAATAATATATGTATATAATAGAATAATATTTGTATACAGAAGATTAGTTAAAAAAAATAATAATGGACTGTCAAATCGTAGTAATTGGTTAAAATCCAATATCTTCTATAAAATAAAGAGAGGTTTTTATCCTTCTATTCTTAGGACATGAGCCTAAAAGCTTTTCATTAGCTTACTTTATTTTACAAAATGTAGCTATGAAGAAAGCATCTCTTTTACACAGAGAAAATATCTGTGCAACTCAGATCATATTGAAGTTCTGACGGAATTTAACCGCATCTAAAGATTTGCAATCTATTATGTTTTTTACACCACAAAACCCAAAAGTTATAGAATTTTAATCTATAATGAAAGCTTTGAAGGCTATTAGTTTTTTTAACTTAAACTTTTAGTGAATGTAATTTAAAAAAAATATTTGCTTTGCAAGCAAAACACCTAGGTTTAACTCCTAGCTTTTACAAATTAAAAAAAGGAATTGAACCTCTGGTAAAAGATCCTAAATCTTTTGCATTAACCACTTTGCTATTTTAATCATTCAATTTAAGTTGGTAAGTATTGATCTTACTATCTTCTGGTTAACGGCCAAAAACCTAATCCATAAGGCTTCAACTCAAAAACTAAGAAATAGTATATTTAAGGTAGTACTAAGAATTTTGATTTCTTAAGAACAAGTTCAAACCTTGTTTTCTTAGGTTTAGGTTTTATTTCAAGAAAAAAAGAATTAAACTTTTATCAATAACACCCAAAGCTATCATTTTTTACTTAAACTATTTCTTGATTATCTAAACAAGAAAAAATTTTCTACAAAAGAAACAAAAGGCATTCAAAACAAAAAAATAGAAAAATAGAAAATAGAAGCAATTTGACCAAGCTCTATATATGGAGTTTCAACAGGTTGACCACCAAGCCAAGTAAGTATAAAAAAACAAGAAACAAGACATCAAAAAACAATTTGTGATATAGGACAAAATATCTTAGATTGTTGATTAGATTTATGTAAAAAAGGAACAAAAAAAAGTATTGCTATAGCTAAAACCAAAGCCAAAACACCTCCTAACTTTTTAGGAATAGAACGAAGTATAGCATAAGCAAATAAAAAATACCACTCCGGTTGTATGTGAACAGGAGTAACTAAAGGATTTGCAAAAACAAATTTATCTGGGTCATTTAAAATAGTTGGAAAAAAAAGTGCAACAAAACCTAAAAAAGTAAGTATAATTAAAAATCAAAGAAAATCCTTTACAGTATAATAAACATGAAAAGGAACCTTATCTGATTTAGAATCTACTCCTGTAGGATTTTTTGAACCACTTTGATGTAAAAACAAAAGATGAACTATTCTAAAAGCCACTATTATAAATGGAAGAAGAAAATGAAAAGCAAAAAATCGAACAAGAGTAGCTTTATCAACAGAAAAGCCCCCTCAAACTCATTGAACTAAGTATGTTCCTAAATAAGGAATAGCAGACAAAAGTTTAGTAATAACAGTAGCACCCCAAAAAGACATTTGCCCTCAAGGAAGAACATATCCTACAAAAGCAGTTCCCATTACTAAAAACAAGAGAATAACACCTACATTTCAAGTTTCAACATTCTTATAAGAACCATAATACAAACCACGACCTACATGGATATATAAACAAACAAAAAACAAAGAAGCTCCTTTAGCATGCACATTACGCAAAAGTCAACCATAATTAACATCACGACATATATGACTAACAGAAGAAAAAGCCAAACTTATATCAGCAGTATAATGCATAGAAAGAAATAAACCCGTAACTAACTGAATTATAAGACATAAACCTAATAAAGAACCAAAATTTCATCAAATAAAAAAATTTCTAGGACAAGGAAGAGTAATAAAAGTAGATTTTATAACCTTTAAAATAGGATGACTCTTACGTATAGGTCCAACCATATTATTAAAACAAAAATTCAATAATTATAAAAAAACAATAATTAAATTAAATTATTAAAATAAAAAATTTTAAATGAAAATATATTTATCAATAATTTTTTTATTATTAGGCACATCATTAGTATTTTACAGAATGTCACCATATTTCTCAGCCCTTGGCTTAACAATTGTCTCTATATCAAGATGCTTTTTGTTAACACAAACAGGAATGAGATTTCTTGCATTTATTTTATTATTAGTATATATGGGAGGAATGTTAATAGTATTTATTTATTCAAGAGCTCTTAGAGCAGACCGATTTCCAATCATAAGAAAAATTAAAGAAATTATTATTCTTTGTTTATTCATAACATCATGAACAATTTTCCTTTTTAAAAAAAATAATTGAAAAAATTTAATAAATAAAAAAATTTCAAAATTAGTTAGTATTGAAGGAGCATCTTTTTTATTCTCCTCCTACTTTTTTTTGTTTTTTATTTGTGCTGCATATATTCTCCTTATTACTCTAATAGCTGTTCTTAACATATCAAAAGAAACAGAATCATTTTCTTTACGAGCCCTATAAAACTAAATAAAGACCAAAAGAGTAACTACAAATATACTAGTTAAAATAGAAGAAAATATATAATACTTTATATAACCACCATAAAAATACTGACCAGAAGAAGAACTAGAAAAAATTAACAAACCTCTCCCTTGAGGTCCTAAAACTTCATATCATCCACGATCCAATAAACGACTTCCTCCATACAAAGAAAAAATAAAATAAAAAAAAAAAGAATAAAAATGAGAAAAAATTAAAAAAAACCACTGAAAAGATAAAAACCAATAAACAAAAGAATAAAATAAAAAACTCTTATATCTTAAATAAAAACAAAAACTTAACAAAATACCAATAAATATTAATAAAAAAGATAATCTCTTCAAAAAAAAAGGCAAAACAAAAACAACAGAAGGAAAAACATAACCACAAAAAAACCAACCACAAAAAACAGTACCCAAACCTAAACGAAAAATTGAAAAAATTAAATTAAAATTTTCCTCAGTAATTCTTCTACATAAACTTTTTCTTAACATAGGGTATAAAAAACAAAAAAAAATAATACGAAAACTATAAATTATAGTAAAAAGAGATGATAGAAAAGCAAGAAAAATACCCAAAAATCTAGTAAAACTCAAAAATCCTAATTCTAATATTAAATCCTTTGAATAAAAACCAGATAAAAAAGGAGTTCCCACCAAAGCTAACCTTCCTAAAAATAAACAAGAACTCGTGACAGGAAGAAAATTAAATAAACCTCCCATCTTTCGTAAATCTTGCTCTTTTTTTAAACTATGAATTATTCTTCCAGAACATAAAAAAAGCATAGCCTTAAAAAAAGCATGTGTACATACATGAAAAAAAGAAACAACACAATTTCCTAAACCTATAGAAACAACCATAAGCCCTAATTGACTGGTAGTTGAATAAGCAATAACCTTCTTTATATCATGTTGCACTAATGCTGCTCTAGCAGCAAACAAAGAAGTTACACCACCAACAAACAAACAAAAACTACAAAAAAAACTTGGAAAATTAACCAAATCTCCTACACGAATAAGAAAAAAAACCCCAGCAACAACCATTGTCGAACTATGTAATAATGCAGAAACAGGAGTTGGACCCTCCATAGCAGCTGGTAATCAAGGATGAAAACCAATCTGAGCAGACTTAGCCATTCTAGCTATTAACACACTAAAAAGAAAACAATAAACTATTTTTAAATCACATTTTTTTAAAAAAACTGATATCTCTAACAAAGATCAAGTTTTAAAATAAACAAAACATAAACTTAATAAAATTAAAAATCCAACATCACCCAAACGATTATATATAACCGCCTCTAAAGCAGAACTATTAGCATCTTTACGAGTTTTTCATCAACTAATTAATAAAAAAGATAAAAAACCTACCCCTTCTCATCCTACAAATACAAAAAACAAATTTTTTGATCTAACTAACATTAGCATTTTAAAAAGAAATATTAACAAAAGACGAAAAAAAGAAAACCAACGAGGATCATCTTTCATATAATAATAAGAAAATTCAATTATAGATCAAGTTACATAACTTCCAACTAAAAAAAAAACAAAAGTATAAAAATCTAAAACAAAAGAAAATTTTCTTAAAAACCCATATTTTTCTAACCACTCAAATATTATTATATTAATTTTAGGACAACCAAAACTTAAATAAAAATAAAATCTAAAAAAACTAAAAAATCTTAACACCTTTAAAGAACCTATTCTTAATCCACTAAAATTAAAAAAAACATTGTTTTTTTTAAAAAACAAACCAAATACATAACCAACTGAAAACTTTGACCTTAACAAATATGATGAAGAAAATATTCTCATAATTAAAACAATGAAAATAAATAACCTTATTCTACCCACAAGTAAAAAACAAAACATCACCGAAGCTTTTACGGAATTGAACCGCAAAACAACAAACTTAGCAGGCTCTTGATAAACCTATAAGCTTCCTTAAAAAGGAAAAAAAATGGATTTTAACCAATAAACTTAGCACCACAAACTAATATTATTTTCTTATTTAATTACTTTTTCCTAAAATTTAAAAATATATAAATAGTAATTGAGGATTAATAATTAACAAAAACAAAGGAATCAAATGAGAAAAAAGCAATAAATGCTCTCGAGATGACACTTCTAAAACTTTTGAAAAATTTTTTATTAACTTTTTTGACTGAGTAAATTGATATATTAATAAAGAATAAATAGCCCTCACAACTACAGAACCACCAGAAACAATAACAAAAAAAAAATCAAAAAACCCAAAACTAGTAATTATTAAAAGTTCCCCTACAAGTTTTGGTAGTGGAGGTAAACCTAAATTTGCTGCACAAGAAACCAATCACCAAAAAGCCATTAAACCCATTAAACACTTATATCCACGCATTAATCCTAAAGTACGAGTCCCTCTACGCTCGTATAATACTTTAGCCAAACAAAAAAGACCAGAAGAAACTAAACCATGAGATATCATTAAAACCATAGAACCTTTAACCGAACTTTTTAAACCAAGAAAAATACCCCCAGCAACTAAACTCATATGTCCAACAGAAGAATAAGCAACCAAAGACTTTAAATCACTTTGACAAAAACAAATAATTCCAGTTACTAAAGAACCTCATAAACAAAAACAAACAACAAAAAATTTTAAATTAATTTTTATAAAATTAAATAAATTTAAAAGTCGTATTAACCCATAACCACCTAACTTCAATAAAACAGCTGCAAGAAGCATTGATCCTGCAACAGTAGCCTCAACATGAGCCTTAGGAAGCCAAAGATGAAAACCATATACAGGCATCTTAACTATAAATATTAAAAAAGTAAAGCCCCATCACAAAGAAGAAAATCTTTTTAATAAATTTTCAAAAATAAAAAAATAATTACAAATAGGAAAAAAAAGAGAACCCAAATATTTTTTTATTATTAACAAAGAAATTAAAAAAGGTAAAGAACCAAACAAAGTATAAAATACAAAATAAACTCTAGCCTGATAACGATCATATTGCGATCCCCAACAAGAAATAATTAATAAAATAGGAATTAAAGTAGTCTCAAAAGAAATATAAAACAAAGAAAGCTCTAAAGAGCTAAAAGTTATAATTAACCTAATAAGAACTAAAATCAAAAGAACACAATAAATACGTTGACTTTTTATTTTAAAAAAAGTCATATGACCTTGACTAGCTAATAAAGTTAAAGGTAATAATCAACAACTTAATACAACTAAAGAAATTCTAACAAAATCCATCCCAAAAACATAAGATAAAGAGTTTAAAACAAAAATATCTCTTCCAAACAAAAAAAAACTAAAAAACAAAACAAAACAACTCAAAAAAATAATTAATCCTCAAACCAATCTAAAAGGACAAACCAAAGAAGTAAACAAAAGACCGAAAACTCTTAATAATAAAAGACTCATAATTTTTTTTAAAAAATTTTAATCTGCTCATTCAAGACCTCCTTTCAACCATTCATAAACTAATCCTAAAGTTAAAAGAATTATAAAAAAAGAACTAATAAAAACCACATAAAATTTCCTTAATAAAATTCTTAAAGAATAAGGCAAAGGAAATAACAAAGCAATCTCCAAATCAAATAAAAGAAAAAGAATTGCCACAAGAAAAAACCGAAAAGAAAAAGGAACTCGAGCAGAATTTAAAGGATCAAAACCACATTCATAAGGTAAATTCTTTTTATCGTTTGGTAAATGTAAAGGTAAAAAGTAAATAAAAAAGCATAACAAACCCACAACCATTATTACAATAAATAAAACAAAAATAAACCTTTTCATTTTAAAGAGATGGCAGAAACAATTGTATCTGGCTTGAAACCAGAAAGATGGAAGTTAAAATCTTCCTCTCTTTTATTATCTACCCCACCAATAAATAGAAACATAAAGAAACAATCAAACAACATCTACAAAATGTCAATATCAAGCCGCTGCCTCAAAACCAAAATGATGATAATTAGAAAAATGATATTTTAAAAGACGAAAAAAACAAACTAACAAAAAAGTAGTTCCTATAATTACATGTAAACCATGAAATCCTGTAGCAACAAAAAAAGTAGAACCATATACACTATCAGAAATGGTAAAAGGAGCATCATAATATTCTCAAGCCTGTAATAAAGTAAAATAAATTCCCAAAATAACTGTAAAAAATAAACCCTGAACCGCTCTAAACCAATTATTTTCAATTATTCTATGATGAGCTCAAGTTATAGTAACTCCAGAAGATAGAAGAACAGCAGTTTTTAATAAAGGAACTAAAAAAGGTTTTAAAGGTTCAATCCCAGAAGGAGGTCAACAAACACCTAACTCAGCCACAGGAGCTAAACTTCTATGAAAAAAAGCTCAAAAAAAAGCAAAAAAAAATAAAACTTCAGAAGTTATAAATAAAACCATACCAAAACGTAACCCTACCCCAACAGAATAAGTATGATGTCCCTGAAAAGTAGATTCACGAATTACATCACGCCATCAAAAAATAGAAACAATTATTAAAGATAAAATTCCCAAAACAACAATAAAAAAATCAAAACCATGAAACCACAAAACTAACCCTATAGTACTTTTCAAAGCTCCTAAGGAAGCCACAATAGGTCATGGTCTTTGATCCACCAAATGATAAGGATGTTGATGATTCATTTTTAACTATTTTTTAATTAAAGATTCTCTTGTAAATAAAAATGAATTAAAGCAGTAAAAACATAAGCCTGTATACAAGCTACAGCTATTTCCAAAATAAATAAAAGAAAAAAAATAAACAACAAAGGAATAAAAGCATAATAAACACTTATAAAAGACCAAACAGTCGTTGCTAATAAAAATATTAATAAATGACCTGCAGTTAATTTTGCAGCAAGACGCAAACCCAAAGCAAGAGGCTGAGCAAATAAACTCAAAGTCTCAATTCAAACCATTAAAGGAATTAATACCATAGGAGTACCTTGAGGAACAAGATGACTTAAACGCCTATTAAAAGAAGAATAAAACCCAAAAATTTTTACCCTTAACCACAAAGGAAATCCCAAACTAAAAGTAACTGAAACATGACTAGTATTTGTAAATTTATAAGGAAGTAAACCTAAAAGATTTATAGAAAGTATAAAGATAAAAACAGCAATTAATAATCCACCCCAAGAAGCAGAATCACGAGAAGTAGTTTGAAATATTAACCCTATAGAAAAAGAAATAAAACCAAACCAAAAAACTTGACTGCGATAACGAAGTCAAGATTTTTTTATCATAAAAAAAAATCAAACCACATTAATAAGAAAACACAAAAAAGACACAGGAATAAAAAAAAAAGTATCTGGATAAAACTGATCAAAAATAGAAAAAAAATTTATCATAATCAAAAAAAAGATAAAACTTTTTTAAAAGTTTTTTCTGGGTTTAAAGAAAATTTCCTTCTTATTAATAAAAACTTTATATTAACCAAATAAATATATAAAAAAATAAAAAAAAATCAACAAGAAAAAAATCTTATACCTCACCAAAAAAAATCAAGTTGTGGCATCCTTTAGTAGTAGAATTTAACTACTATAATTTAGATTAAGAGTCTAAAACTTTTTCAATTAAGTTAACTAAAGACTTTTCGTATTATTTATTCTTCTAAAAAACTAAAAACTCAATTTTCAAAAACACTAAAAGGAACAGATTCAATCACAATAGGCATAAATCTATGGTTAGCACCGCATATTTCAGAACATTGTCCATAAAAAACCCCACTACGAGGAGATAAAAAAGTAACTTGATTTAACCGACCAGGAACAGCATCCATCTTAACACCTAAAGATGGAACAGCTCAAGAATGAAGAACATCAGAAGAACTAACCAAAACTCGAATAGATTTATGAACAGGAACTACAACACGATTATCAACCTCCAAAAGACGAGGAAACCCAACAGATAAATCAGACAAAGACACCATATAAGAATCAAAATCTAAATCACAATAATCTGTATACTCATAACTTCAATACCATTGATGACCAACAACCTTAATAGTTAAACAAGGATCTTTTATTTCATCTATCAAATACAAAAGCTGTAAAGAAGGAAAAGCAATAAAAATAAGAATCAAAGCAGGCACAATAGTTCAAACAGTTTCTAAACCCTGCCTTTCTAAAAAATAACGATCAGTAAAAGAAATAAACAATAAACTAAATAAACCATAAAAAACAACTACAGTAATCAAAACAAGAACTATTAATATATAATCATGAAAATAAATAAGCTCCTCCATTAAAGGAGAAGATGCATCCTGAAAGCCTAACTGTAACCAAGTTGCCATTTTCATACTTAAAGTAGTTTTAAAGAAAAAACATTTTTATTCCTATAAGAACGAGAAACAGCTATAAGCAACGCCAAACCTATCCTAGCTTCACAAGCAGAAAAAGTTAAAAGAATTAATCTTGAACTACAAAAAGAATAATTTTTATAAAACCTACACAATAAAGAAAAATTAACAAACAAAGAAACCAAAAGCAACTCTAAACACAACATCATAGTTAATAAATGCTTTCGTTTTAAAAAAATACCAAAACATCCCAAAAAAAATACAAAACAAATTAAAACCAATAGAAACTTCATAAAAAGAGTTTGGATTTTAACCAAAAACATAAGGGCCGAAACCATAAATTTTTCTTAAACTACTCTTTTTTATCTATTTTTAATTAAAATAACATAAGGAGTTTCATCATAAGTATGATGAGAAGGAGGAAAAGATCTATATTGTCACTCCAAAGAAGAAAAACTATAATCCGGAGAAACAACAAAACGACGAACAGCAAAAGACTCCCAAACCAAAAACATAAAAAAAATTACAGCAACCAAAGAAACAACAGAACCTATAGAAGAAACCATTTTTCATCTAGTATAAGCATCAGGATAATCAGCATAACGACGAGGCATACCAGAAAGACCTAAAAAATGTTGAGGAAAAAAAGTAAAATTAACTCCAATAAACATTACAAAAAATTGAACCTTCCTTAACTGAGGATGTAAATTAAAACCAGAAAATAAAGGAAACCAATGAGTAAAACCAGAAAAAATAGCAAAAACTGCCCCCATAGAAAGAACATAATGAAAATGCGCCACAACATAATAAGTATCATGAAGAACTATATCTAAACTAGAATTAGAAAGAACAACACCAGTTAAACCACCTAAAGTAAACAAAAAAACAAAACCTAAAGCCCAGAACAAAGGAGCTTCCCAACGCAGATTAGAACCTTGAAGAGTTGCCATTCAACTAAACACCTTAATACCTGTAGGAACAGCAATTATCATTGTAGCTGCAGTAAAATAAGCCCGAGTATCAACATCCATACCAACAGTAAACATATGATGAGCCCAAACAAGAAAACCCAATATACCTATAGCAACCATAGCATAAACCATTCCTAAATAACCAAAAGGTTCTCTCTTTCCAGAATAATGAGACACGACATGAGAAATCATTCCAAAACCAGGTAAAATCAAAATATAAACTTCAGGATGACCAAAAAACCAAAATAAATGTTGAAACAATATAGGATCACCTCCACCAGCAGGATCAAAAAAAGTAGTATTTACTTTACGATCAGTAAGAAGCATTGTTATTGCACCAGCCAAAACAGGTAAAGACAACAAAAGAAGAAAAGTAGTAATAAAAATAGACCAAACAAAAAGAGAAAGACGATCAAAAGTTACACCAGGAGCACGCATTTTTATAATAGTAGTAATAAAATTTATAGAAGCAATAATAGAAGAAGCACCAGCTATATGTAAAGAAAAAATAGCAAGATCAACTGAACCCCCAGAATGAGCAATACCGCTAGATAAAGGAGGATAAATAGTTCAACCCGTACCAACACCCCTTTCAACACCAGCAGAAGCCAACAAAAGAAGAAAAGAAGGAGGTAATAACCAAAAACTCATTTTTTTTACTCGAGGAAAAGCCAAATCAGGAGCCCCAATCATCAAAGGAATTAACCAATTACCAAAACCACCAATCATTACGGGCATTACCATAAAAAAAATCATAACCAAAGCATGAGAAGTAACTATAACTTTATAAATATGATCATCACCTAAAAAAGAACCAGGCTGAGCAAGCTCTGCACGAATTATTATCCTCAAAGCTGTACCAATCATCCCAGCCCAAGCACCAAAAAGAAAATACAAAGTACCTATATCCTTATGATTTGTAGAAAAAAACCAACGATTTAATTGCATTATTTATAAAAAAAAATTACAAAGATTAATAATAAATAATATAACAAAAAATAACACTAAATTTAAACAAAAAAAATGAAAAACTTATTTTATTATTTTCTTAAAACTCTTAATATAATTGTACCTACTCTAATATCAGTAGCTTTTATAGTTTTAATTGAACGAAAGATATTAGGTTATATGCAACTACGAAAGGGTCCAGGGCTAGTAGGACCATACGGAATAATGCAAACAGTAGCAGACGGAATTAAGCTTTTCATTAAGGAAAAAACAAAGCCAATATCCGCAAAAACAATTTTGTTTTTTCTATCACCTGCATTATTTCTAATTTTAGCTTTAACACTATGAACAATTATTCCTTGCCCCAACCCATCAATCAATATCAATTTATCACTTATTTTAATACTAGGTATATCAAGACTATCTGTTTACTCACTTCTAGGATCAGGATGAGCATCCAAATCAAAGTACTCACTAATAGGAGGAATACGAGCTGTAGCACAAACAATTTCATACGAAATAAGAATAGGAACAATTTTACTTTCTATAATCATACTAACAGGAACATTTAAATTAAAAAGAATAATAAATACACAAAAAAAAAGATGATTTATACTCTCTTGTCTTCCATTATCCTACATATGATATATATCTACATTAGCAGAAACTAAACGAACACCATTTGACCTCACAGAAGGAGAATCAGAATTAGTCTCAGGATACAAAGTAGAATACGCAGGAGGCCCATTCGCATTATTCTTTTTAGCAGAATATGCTAATATTATATTTATTAATCTACTGTCTACAATAATATTTTTAGGAGCCAAATTACCTACAAAAATATTTCCGATAAAAATAATTACTATTGCAATTAAGACAAGAATTTTATCAAGAACATTTTTATGAATACGAGCAAGATTTCCACGACTACGCTATGACCAACTAATGTTTCTTAATTGAAAGAAATACCTTCCCTTTTCTATAAGATTTTTAATATGAAAAATAATATTAGTTTCAAGAATAAAAATTACTCCACCATAAATATTTTGAATTTGATCCCATAAGGATTAGGGCATCTAGCTGATAATTAGATTGTTTGAGGTTCAACTCCTCTCAAATTCTCATGAAACGAATAAAAACAAGATTTTTCTTAATTAAAATAGTTATTGGAACAATTTTAGTAATCTTAAGAAAACATTGATTTCTAATTTGAATAGGACTAGAAATAAATACAATGTCAATTATTCCAATCATTCTTTCAATTCAAAAACGACGAAAAGTTGAAGCTTCAATAAAGTACTTCATTATACAAGCAATAGCAGCAACAATTTTACTAAAAGCAGCTTTAATAAAAATATGAAAAAAAGGATCATGACTCATAAAAAAACCACTAAAAATATTTAGAAGAAAAATAGTTACTATATCTCTTTTACTAAAGCTAAGAATTTCACCATTCCATTTTTGATATCCAGAAGTGATAAAAGGATTATCTCTTATAAAAGGATTAATTATCACAACATGACAAAAGATAGCACCAACAATATTAATTTTTTCCATTATAAAAAATCTTAATATTTTTATAATAACAATATGCACAATTTCATCAATAATTTTAGGAGCATGAAGAGGATTAAAACAAACTCAAACTCGGAAGATTTTAGCTTTTTCGTCAATCAATCACATAGGATGAATTATTCTTATATCAATATACAACCCAAAAATATCATTATTAATGTTCTTTATTTATATTATTATAAAAATAGCAATATTTTCAAGACTTATTAAAAAAAAAACAATAAACATAGCAAAAGCCAAAAAGAAAAAAATAATAAAACCGTGAAAAGCCTCTTTATTTTCACTAACAATTTTATCTCTTGGAGGACTTCCGCCTTTAACAGGATTTACAAAAAAGATTTTAGCTTTTAATACTTTAATAGCAAATAGTATAATTTTAAGAAAAATACCATTAATTTTAAGAAGATTAATAAGATTATTTTTTTACCTACGAATAGCTTTCAAAACAAAAATGACAAAATTTCCACAGAAATCAATATTTTTAATTAAAACACGAAAAAAAAGGAAAATAAAAATAAACTCGAGTTTATTTTTATTTTCCATTATTGGTATAGTTATTCTACCTTTTTTAATAAAAATCATCTCATAATTAACAAAATGGCTGAAAGACTAAGCAATAGATTGTAAATCTAGAGAAAAAGGTTTAATTCCTTTATTTGTTAATTAAATCTAAAATAGCTCTTAATTAAAACTTTCTAAAGCCCTATTTTTAAAAATAAAAAATAAAAAATTAAACAAAAAAGTATAATTATTAGAAATTAATTTTAGAAGCTAAAATAAAAGTACTGTAAAGGAAATTTGAAAAAATTAAATATTTTATTTTACAAAAAGAAAAAATTAAAAATTTTACCTTTTGTATTATGGTTTAACAACTTTATAAAGAAAAATACTTTCTTTTCCCGAAACCAAGGGATCTAATGAAACCCCAACAAAATGGTTGTAACGTTTTACTGTTGCAAAAGTAAACTAAGAGGCCTCATTAGCCATGAAAAATGAATCGAACTTGGAGATAGCTGGTTTTCTGAATTAATGAGTCTAAGCTCAAGCTACTATATTTTACTAAAAAAAATTAGAAAAAATAAAATAAAAAGCTAAACCAAAAGGGATAAGCTTTTTGGTTTAAGGAAAAAGCCTAAAAAAATAGTTAAAGTCAAAAAACAAAAAAAAGAAAAAATGAATAGTAGGCCTAGAAGCAGCCACCTAAAAAAAAGCGTTAAAGCATAACAAAAACAAATCAACAATAATTTATGATAAAAAAAAACTATAACTTTTTTATAAAACAGAATATTAACTTTTTAGTTAAAAAATAATGTTAAAATTAGTATTTAAAATTTTGATTTAGTTAGAAATAAACTACCCTAACAAAACAATTTTGGAAGGAAAGAAAATATTTTTATCAAGAAAAAAATTTTTTTAACAGTAAACCCAACCCAGGTAATCAAAAAAAATAAAAAATAATAGGAAGGAATTCGGCAAATACAAGCCTCGCCTGTTTACCAAAAACATCGCTCCTTGTAAAATAAAAAAAATAAAAATAAGGGGTACTGCCTGCCCAGTGACTAAAATTTTTAACGGCCGCGGTATTTTGACCGTGCAAAGGTAGCATAATAATTTGCTCTTTAATTGAGGGCTAGTATGAAAGGCAAGACGAAAGCTTAACTGTCTCCCTATTAAATAAAAGAAATTTATATCTTAGTGAAGAAGCTAAAATAAAAATGCAAGACGAGAAGACCCTGTCGAGCTTAAGAAAATTTTTATAAAAAAAAAGAAAAGCTAATAAATTTTATTATACTTTTCTAAATAATAACAATAAAAATATCTTTGGTTGGGGCAACCCCGAAGAAAAAATAACCTTCGACTTTTACAAAAAATAAACAAATTTAAAAGCTCAAGAATCAGCTTTCAAGATCCAGTAAAAACTGATCAAAGGAATAAGTTACCGCAGGGATAACAGCGTTATTCTCTTTAAGAGCTCGTATTGACAAGAGAGTTTGCGACCTCGATGTTGGACCGGGGCATCCAAGAGATGCAGAAGTCTCTAAAGGTAGGTCTGTTCGACCTTTAAAGCCCTACGCGATCTGAGTTCAGACCGACGTAAGTCAGGTCAGTTTCTATCTACAGACTCAACAAAAGCAGCTTTATTAGTACGAAAGGAATTTAAAGCAGGAACTAATTATTCTTTTAAAATTCCAAAAAAAAACTGAAAAAAAATTAAGAAAACTTTACCTTGTTAGTATTAAAAAGTACTTTTGACTTCCAATCAAAAAGTCTTAGTTTAAATCTAAGACAAGATAAAACTCTTTAGAGGTTAAAATAGCAAAGTGGTTAATGCAAAAGACCTAAGCTCTTTTACCAGAGGTTCAATTCCTTTTTTTAACTGCAAAAGTAGCTTAACGATAAAGCAAAGCACTGAAAATACTTTAATAGTGGGTTTAAGTCCCCTCTTTATGCAGAAAACTTGGTCCCAATTTCTTTTACTTTTTTTTCTATAATGATACATGCAAAGAAAATTTTCTTAGCCAGTGAGGTCTATTTAAAAAACTTATTTTAATGAATTAAAACATCAATAAAATGATATAAAGAAAAACTTTTTCTAAAATCATAGAAACCCACAACAGCAGTACTAAATATTAAGCAATTAGTAAAAGCTAGACTTAATAATAGAGAATAAAGTATTGGTAAAAATACGTGCCAGCCAC